AAAGAATCAATACTGATTAGTTATGTATCAATTTTCATTTTTTTATCTCATTAGGGAAAAACAATTTTAGATTCAAATCCAAGAATCGTTCATGAATTCACAGTTACTTATTACTTAATAGTTAACGGTTCCGATTTGTCCTGAATTTGTTCTTTTTTTTATGACTGAAAATCCACGTTTGTTTTTTTTTTTAATAGAAAAGAAGGAAAGTTTTTAAATATTATGTGTTTGTTTTAAAATACTATACAATCAATCAAAGGGATGGATCCAATCAAAAAGGAAATTAAGTAAAACGGAATTGAAGATAAAAGTACAATAAAAAAAGAAGTTTAGTAACCCCCCTCCTGAAGGAGTAGTCTCATATTTTTTTTGTATCGTTTTGGCGGCATGGCCGAGTGGTAAGGCGGGGGACTGCAAATCCTTTTTCCCCAGTTCAAATCCGGGTGTCGCCTGATCGACAAAAGAATTGAAATAGCTTATTCTGTTTTGTTTTGCTGATATAAAACTTGTCAATTTTTTTTTTTTACTTATTACTTAATGAAATATGAAATGGAAGGCAACAAAAGAAAGCATAAGTCTTCTTATTACTACCTGTTAGTAAGATTCCCTTGTTACTTCGAAGGATGTCTCCGGTTATTTTGTTTATGCTTAATGTTTTCCGATTATACTAGAAAATCTTATAAGAATTTGTTAGATGTTATAATTGGATTTTTTGGATTGTTTCGTCAATGGTGTTGGGCCGGAATTCCTTTTTGACTCTGCGCCAGTGATTCCACTATTATTAGTGAACAATAATGAAATAATTCATTCATATTCATAGAGATAGGGGACATAATTCACATGGATATAGTAAGTCTCGCTTGGGCTGCTTTAATGGTAGTATTTACATTTTCCCTTTCACTCGTAGTGTGGGGAAGAAGTGGACTCTAAAGATACTACTAGTTGTAATTGAATTGAGGGATCAAACTCAAACTGTATCAATTGATTTATAGATGGTTCTGCAATTTTATAATTTTTTATATTTCTATTTATCTATTTTTATCTATTTCATTTTAATTAATGAATTTTATTCAATTAAAAAATAAAAAAATGGAATTCAAAAAAATCTGCATTTCGGAATTATATTGATATTGTATTCTAGTGTTCTAGTGGGGAGTAATGTATTCTATGAATAATAGATATCAATAATACTTTTTTAATCAAAGAAAAGAAATATTTCTATTATTCCTATGTTTGTATTTCGAAAGTAAAAGAAGGGGAATACAAATGATAGAAAATTTATTCCATTTGATGAACTGGTTCTTACCAAACAAAAGTTATATATGGACAACGAGGAACCGCGAACCCCCCCTTTTTTCCCTTTTTTTTTTCTTTCCCCTTTTTCTTTTTCAATTTCAACTATTTTTTCAAAGAGAAAATAGTTCTTTTATTCTTTTATTTGTTATTAATCGGATACACACTTTCTATGGGAAACAACATAGACATAGTAGTGATTGTTCAACAAGATACTAAACATAATAAAATATTGCCATTGCCTTGGTCGAGTTACATATTATGTGCTTACCATTTATTTTCTTATTTGATTTTCTTATTTGATTTTTTTTTTGATTTTAGTTTATAAATTGTATTTAGGCTTTATTGAACTCATTTCATATCATGATTCAAACGTTAAAAATCGGTGGGATTTACTCATCTTTTCGAAGTACGAAAAAGTTCCCATAGAACTCCTGGATCATCTGTCAACTATTTAATCAATTACTTCTTCGGAATGCTAAAAAGATTACTTGATTTTGTTTTAATTATACCGAGATTCGTATCAAAAATAATAAAAAATACAGAAATTCTAATCGTAGAATCGTAAGAATAAGAGTCGCCTTTTGATTATTTCAAATTGATTGGAAACAATAATACAAATCAACAAAGAAATCAAATTGGGGCGCTATATACATTACATATATGTAATATTCTATATATATGAAGATACATATTGTAGATTGATCTACATTAACCCTGTATCAAGATACAGTACTATTTTACAATTTTATACACTACAATAAAAATAATGGATAGTATGTTAGAAAGAAATCAATTTTTTTTCTTTCTAACATACTATCTGATCTCCTAGAATACTTCGTATTCTAGTCCGATCATTTCATTTAAGACTAAGACAAAAAATTTTAATCTTTTTTTTTTTTTCATTTTTTTCTTCAATCATTGATAAGAACTAATAAGTCAAGTTTTATTTTAATCACTTTGACTTACGGTTTTTACGTATATTATAAGTAAAAAGGCAGTAGGAACTAGAATGAAAAGTGCAGTAGCAATAAATGCGAGAATATTTACTTCCATAATCTCATCCTTTCATTTTTCTTTAATTCGTAATAACTCGGGATTTAATCCCATAGAGATGATAAATCTTTTGTCGGTAAATTCAATGGGATGAATTACATCTCGATGATATCGAATCGGATCAATATCATGAATAACAATATCTGAGCTATCAGATCGATTTATCGTCGAGAATTGAATAGTATAACATAGGAAGATCTTTTATCCATACTGAATTCAAAATTGGATTCCCGATCCAATCAACAATTCCTTTACTTTATAGTTTCATTTTTTTTTTAAGAGTTTTTTTTCTTCGCTTCGGCGGGACCCTTACCTTACTTAAACTCAAAAAAAAATATCCTCATTGGGAATCTAATTCTATTTTTTTTTTTTGACTCCCTTTCACAAAGGGGAGATGATGTATTTTTTTTTATTGTATTTATATCCATCGGGACTGACGGGGCTCGAACCCGTAGCTTCCGCCTTGACAGGGCGGTGCTCTGACCAATTGAACTACAATCCCAGGGAAAAAAAGAATACAGCATACATATTCTTACGATTTCATTCAAACCCCTTTTATTTAGATTAGAATCGTCAGTGTTGTAACTGACAGAGACGCGACTGGTATATTGATATCTACATGGATATGCACTTTTAGCGAGAACGGCACGGATTACTAGTAATCCTTTCGTTATTTCCAAATCGATTGAAAATCAATCTTTCAAAAGTTTTTTTTCTTTACTTTACCCCTTTTCTTAGACTTTATACTTATGGATTGGATCCTGATATTAATCTAGATCATTAGCAAGATCTGAATTTTGAGGAAAAAATACATAGAGCAAATAAATAGAAGTCGGTATGTATCATAAAAATTGACTTTTTTTTTTATTCTTCCGTATCAGCGATCAGGCATTTCTGGGGAACAACAAAACAAAAGGGTTATATCATTTCATGGTGGATCGGCGAATTATTGGGCCGAGCTGGATTTGAACCAGCGTAGACATATTGCCAACGAATTTACAGTCCGTCCCCATTAACCGCTCGGGCATCGACCCAGGAAGAATCCATTTTAGTTTTTATTGAGAATCCATGATCAACTTCCTTTCGTAGTACCCTACCCCCAGGGGAAGTCGAATCCCCGCTGCCTCCTTGAAAGAGAGATGTCCTGAACCACTAGACGATGGGGGCATACTTGCCCGACCGCCGTTATACTATGCTCATAGTATGAACAGTTTTTTGAAATTGTCAATATAATTAAATGATATGACTCGATAAGAAGGATCTTTCCGTCTTTCAGAATTCTATATCTATAGAATTTTTTGATTCATCATTTAGATTCAGAAATTGTTCATTCCAATCGCCATTCTAAAATAAACTAAAATAAAAAAGAAAAAGAAATAATACGAAGGATAGGATACTTTCGGAGAATGATTGGTTTGCCGGAAAAGGCAGGGGGTTAAACTTCATCTCTTTCCCTTTTATTCATTGATTCATTCATTGTTAAGATTAGGTGGACTTCTATCCCACACTAAGCCGGGAAATTCAAAAACGATAAAAAATATGTAAATCCGTGAAGAGGGGATAAGGATCAACAAATTATTGAAATTATTGAAAATTGTTTTTCGAGAAGAATTTGCTTGTGGGACTAATTGAATCTCTTTATCGATGATTCGATGAAATAGCTTGGGTCTATGTTAAATTGGTAGGTACACGTATCAATCAACAAATGAATTTCGTTATGATGAGGATCAATTCAATTAAGGATAGGTTTTGAAACAATTCATTGCATTCATATTTATCAAACCCAATATCAATAAACCCTCCTTTTTACCTATACTCACCAGATAAATCCAATTTATCGTTCCTCAATGAGCCCCTGTGCGGATAAAATATATCTATGTACATATATTCGAATCTCTTATAATTATAATATAATATAATATGCAGTAAAGTAATAAGTGTATACACTAGACTCATAGTGGCTAGTTCTTTATTCAGGAATTGAATCAAACGGGCCCTTTTAACTCAGTGGTAGAGTAACGCCATGGTAAGGCGTAAGTCATCGGTTCAAATCCGATAAGGGGCTTTTTACTTTTTTTTTTTTCATTTTTCATAAAATTTTTAATTTTTATAAAACGCCAAGCGGTAATATTCATAAGGGAGAATAGAGATATTGTTGATATTTGTAATAAAAAAAGGTAAGGAATCCTGTCTAATTTAATTATAAATTATATAGAATTCTGAATTCTAATTCATTAGAATGAATTAGAATATAAATGAATTCTAATTAGAATATAGTAATTTTAATTAGAAAGTTTCATTATAAAGTTGAACTTTTATTAATTATAATGAATTAAGTCCTTTCCTTGAATTTCCCCAGATATTTCTATTTTCTATTATTCCAATCAAAATCCATTTGAAAGATTATAAATCAACAAAAGAAAAAGTAAGTGGACCTAACCCATTGAATCATGGCTATATCTACTATTCTGATATTAAAATTCTGATATTAAAATTCGATAATTAGAACAGTGGATCTTTTTTTATTTCATTTTCATATTGGTTTGTACTCCGCAAGAATCTGTCGATATTTCCGATTCAATCTTCTTGTTCCTACAGGGTCTATAGAAGAAATTGCTATTCCCTTTCTCCACAGAGAAAGGTTTATTCCA